CGGCTTTGTACCTATACAAGATGGTATAGCATCCCATAAGAGGATCTTTTTTTGATTGGCTTTGAGTATGATTCATGATCCCCATAGAATTCGTGTAGATACGAGTTAATTAGCAAAGGAAGGTATCAATTTCAATCAATATCTGTGTCATCCGGATCCCATTAACAAACAATAAAGTAAAGTTCAATACGGAACAGATGTATTTTCTTTGGACTTAATTTTATTTTGCATCAGGCTCCAATGAATAATTGGAAATCCATGTAACGATGGGGGGGGGGGGGGAGATTCATAAATTCCATTCCCTTTACTTTATCTTTATGGAAATGGAAAATTTTCTGAACCTGAAGTAAAGCAAAATCCGTAGAAAATGAACCATGCCCATATGTGGTTTTATTGTTCTATTTCAGTAACATCGGTATTTCGGTTTTGGTGAAAAATATTTGTGATCTCTTAAATATACACGATGACTCCCAGTGACAATTGTTCGGTGTATCTGATGGATACGGAAAGATCATACTCCTACGATTGATTTTGATTTTATCAATCAGATGAAAGAATAGCGACCTTAATCTTATCTTACATGAGCTCTTTTCTATCCATCCCTATGAAAACAAATAAATTGGATTTTTTTCTCGACCCATCTATCTGATTTAAATCATTGATGATTCAATTGGAAAAGAAACATGGATTTCTCTTATGATGATAAAATTCGCGTCTCTTTAGTCAATGAGATATCTGCTAAACCTTTTAGTTACTCGTTGTGATTGTGCCGACTTGTTGATTTGATTGATTTATAGATCAAATTCAGTCTTTACAGGAAAACTTATTTATAGTAATGATAATGATGTCGAAGTAGGAAATTCTTGAAACCATTTTTTATGATTTCTTACCTTATAAATCCTCGATATTCGAAGAAGTGTGAGATTAGTGAATCTATCCTATCGAGTCACTTGCGACTTTTCCGGGTCATTAGAATAGCTTATTTTATTTGGTTAATGACTCATTTTATTTTGTTCCAGTATTGGTAATCTAATTAAAGACTCTTCTTTAGTTTAGTTGTTCGAGAAAGAATTGGAATTGGATCTTTCATGATTGATCGTCCCGAACAATATAACAATATGTTGAAGATGTAGATGTAAATAAGTGTTAAGCAACTAATTTCTTCGTGTTTTTTATAAATGTGTTTCATTCATATAACAGAATATGGGTTAATTTGGCTTTTTGCTGAGATTTCCCCAGAGAAATACCTATTCATACATATAAAAATAAAGTATGGACTACTATGCACCGATGGAGCCAATGACTATTCATGATTCCATATTGAATCAATTCCATACCGGTCCAAATTAGAGGAATGTTATGGTAAAACTTCGTTTGAAACGATGTGGTAGAAAGCAACGTGCGACTTGAAGGACATGATCGGCTGTGGATTCTTGCATCCACCATTTTTTTATATATCAATGAAGATGCTCTTGGCTCGACATAGTTTGTTCTGTGCCACCAGGACCCAATTTTGGGGGGTTGTAAATAGTACATGATGGAGCTCGAGCATAAATTCTTGATTCATTTATCAGAGGGAAGGATCTAGGGTTAGTGCCAGTCAATAAGTTGGAACAACTTCGTAAGTATATCTTCGATATAGAAATTGCAAATTCGAACAAGTTTCAAATAAAAAAGCAAAATAAAGTAAAATTTGTCGGAATTGGTAAAACTATTTCGATCAAAAGTGTATCACAGGGGAATCAACCATTTGTATGATTCTTCAATAGAAAGAACAAAAGGTATGTTGCTGCCATTTTGAAACAATTAAGGATCACCGAAGTAATGTCTAAACCCAATGATTCAAAGCAAAGATAAAGGATACCGGAACAAGGAAACGCCATTTTCAATTGTCTCAATAACTAGATCAGAATGAGAAAGGAAAATAGATTCTAGACGAGACAAACAAAAGAGGTTAGAGACGGCTCAATAAATGTCTAAGGATTTCCCTTCGAGCTCTTTGATAATTACCCAACTTGAGTTATGAGTACGAATGAGATTTCTTTTTTTGGAAGGAATAACAAAAAAAACGACCCAAATCCTAATCTAATAATTGATGATTTTATGGATCCATTTGCCACTATATACATAAATTCGAATCATTCTTTCTCGAGCCGTACGAGGAGAAAACCTCCTATACGTTTCTAGGGGGGGCATTGTTCATCTATATCTATCCCAATGAGCCATCTATCGAATCGTTGCAATTGATGTTCGATCCCGAAGAGAAGGAAGAGATCTTCGTAAAGTGGGTTTTTACGATCCGATAAAGAACCAAACTTATTCAAATGTTCCTGCTATTCTATATTTCCTTGAAAAAGGTGCTCAACCTACAGGAACTGTTCATGATATTTCAAAGAAGGCGGAAGTATTTAAGGAACTTCGAATTAATCAAACGAAATGAAATTTATGAAATAGAAAAAAAGGATTGAGTGAAATAACTGGCAATTGAGGGGATTGCCATCAATCAGATGGTTTTCGTTTGGACTCTACGAATAAATAAGGGATCAATCTTGCTTATTGTTTGTACTTCTATTGAATATTGAAAACCAGAGATTTTTTTCCTACTTCTTCTTTATTTATTCCCCCACCCACACTTCATTTCTTATCTATGTAGTGCCAATCCAACACAAGTCTTTATTTTCTTTATTGAATTTTTTTCTCAACATTCAATTTATATTGACAATGGTGTATCGATCAAATATAATTCGATCGTGGATAAATAGATCCATTTATCTACGTCCCATAAGTTTGTTTCTTTACTTTATTCAAATGATAGGTTCGCCGGATTCACTGTGACACAAGAAGTATCTTCTTAAGATAATGAAAAAAAAAAAAACGATCAAAAATAGGGAGGTTCCACAAATTTTTACATCTATCTATATTTATCCGTGAATCCGTTGTATTTTAATCTGATCTGAACATTTTGATGTTCATAATTGATCATCAAATGTTTCTTTTAGATTTGTTGCTAGTTCAATGTTTTGATGGGGTAGGGCAATCCAATCTCTTTATTTTTTTTTTTTTTTTATTCCGATCGTATCTACACACTCTATTTATACGGATACGGGTTGCTAACTCAACGGTAGAGTACTCGGCTTTTAAGTGCGGCTAGGATCTTTTACACATTTGGATGAAGCAACGGATTCGTCCATACCATTGGTATGGTTTGTAAAACCACGACTGATCCTGAAAGGGAATGAATGGAAAAAACAGCATGTCGTATCAATGGAGAACTCTGAGAATACTTCATCCTTACTGGGTCGGTAGAAAATATTGTTTTGATTCTTGGAACGGTACCAAATCAATTCCCAGTTGGGTCGAGTGAATAAATGGATAGAGCCCTAATGGCTCCAATTATAAGGAAACCAAAAGCAACGAGCTCGGTTCATAATTCAAATGATTACCCGATCTAATTAGACGTTAAAAATAGATTAGTGCCTGATGCGGGAAAGGGTTCTCCTGTGAGTGGATCATCGATTCCTTTTTTTTTTCATGAATCCTAACTATTCTTTCTCTATTATGGAGTGGAGACGAATGTGTAGAAGAAACGGTATACTGATAAAGAGAATTTATTCCAAAGTCAAAAGAGCGATCGGGTTGCAAAAATAAAGGATTTCTAACCATCTCTTGTAACTATAACGAACACAAACAAATTGGATGGAAAGAGAGAGGATCCGTTGATTGGACTCCCTGTCTCCGGGGTATCTATTCTTTTCTTACTATATACCTTGTTCTGACCGTATCGCACTATGTATCATTTGATAACCCAAGAAATCCCCTGTGCCTTTGTATAATTTCAAATGGAGGAATTACAAGGATATTTAGAAATAGATAGATCTAGGCAACAACACTTCCTATATCCGCTTCTATTTCAGGAGTATATCTACGCACTTGCCCATGATCATGGTTTAAATGGATCGATTTTTTACGAACCTATGGAAAATTTAGGTTATGACAATAAATCCAGTTCACTAATTGTGAAACGTTTAATTACTCGAATGCATCAACAGAATCATTTGATTATTTCGGTTAATGATTCCAACGAAAATGGATTCGTTGGGCACAACAAGAGTTTTTATTCTCAAATGGTATCAGAGGGTTTTGCAGTCATTATGGAAATTCCATTCTCGCTGCGATTAGTATCTTCCCTAGAAGAAAAAGAAATAGCAAAATCTCATAATTTACGATCTATTCATTCAATATTTCCCTTTTTCGAGGACAAATTATCACATTTAAATCATGTGTCAGATATACTAATACCTCATCCCATCCATCTGGAAATCTTGGTTCAAACCCTTCACTGCTGGATACAAGATGCCCCCTCTTTGCATTTATTGCGATTCTTTCTCCACGAGTATCGTAATTCGAATAGTCTCATTACTCCAAAGAAATCCATTTCTCTTTTTTCAAAAGAGAATCAAAGATTCTTCTTGTTCCTATATAATTCTCATGTATATGAATGTGAATCCGTATTAGTGTTTCTCCGTAAACAATCTTCTCATTTACGATCAACATCCTCTGGAACTTTTCTTGAGCGAACACATTTCTATGGAAAAATAGAACATCTTGTAGTAGTGCTTCGTAATGATTTTCAGAAGACCCTATGGTTGTTCAAGGACCCTTTCATGCATTATGTCAGATATCAAGGAAAATACATTCTAGCTTCAAAGGGGACTCATCTTCTGATGAAGAAATGGAAATCTCACCTTGTCAATTTTTGGCAATGTCATTTTTACTTGTGGTCTCGACCGGACAGGATCCATATAAACCAATTATACAATCATTCCTTCTATTTTCTGGGCTATCTTTCAAGTGTACGACTAAACACTTCGGCGGTAAGGATTCAAATGCTAGAGAATTCATTTCTAATAGATACTTCTATTAATAAATTCGAGACCCTAGTCCCAATTATTTCTCTGATTGGATCAGTGGCTAAAGCGAAATTTTGTAACGTATCAGGG